GGTACTAATGTAGTGGTAGAAAGAGTACCATGTTGCGCCTGGACTTCAAACAGTTTAGCTTTAACCATGTTAATAGTCTCACATTATTGGTTGATAGAGAATCAAAGTTTATTTACCAATGAGTCACGAAATGCTATGGTTCTTACATATGATTTATGAATTTATTCAGAAGTAATTCGCCGAGATCGTGCACTTTTTTTTCTATTTATCCTACAAAAAAAGAATATAAATAAAGTACAGCCGGTTGGATCCAACCTATTCTTGAAATATACAACTCGCACACACTCCCTTTCCAAAAAAAATCAATACACCAAGCACTACACTTAGATTTATTGGATTTGTTGCTAAAATATCGGTATTAAACCCGAAACTCCCGGCGGATGGCCAGTGTCCCAAGGAAAGAAAAAAATCGGTTACATTTTTCATATGTTCTCCTCTTATAGATAGGACTAACAAAGAACAAAGTTCTTTTTGTATCACTTCGCTCGCCCCCTTTTTTAAGTTTCCAATAAAATTAAAATACTTATTGGATTAGGTCCTAGGTCTCGTGTCAATTGCGAAATATCTCCTTTGTTGAAAGACTTCCTAAAATAAAATGAAAAAAGTTTTCCTTTTCCATAGTAGATATAGTAGATGGGAAGGAAAAAGCGAGCAAATCCACTAATTCCTCATCCTCAAATCAGTCCTTCCCCGGGTATGGTATTGTCTCAACAAATACATAATTTAGGAGTAAAGTATTGATATAATTCGCAGAAGTCAACGAGTTAATAAAAAAGTATGTAACGTACTTTTTTATTTACATTTGAATTTTAGGATTCAATTAAACAAAAGGATTCGCAAATAAAAGCGCTAATGCCACGACCAGCCCATAAATTGTCAAAGCTTCCATAAAAGCTAGACTAAGCAATAAAGTACCTCGTATTTTACCTTCTGCTTCCGGTTGTCTTGCAATACCTTCTACGGCTTGGCCCGCAGCAGTACCTTGGCCAACTCCAGGCCCAATAGAAGCAAGCCCTACGGCCAATCCAGCAGCAATAACGGAAGCGGCAGAAATCAATGGATTCATGATAAGTTCCTCATACTAAAAAAAAATGGTTAATGATACAAACAACCAATAAATTATTACTTATTTGATCACTCAAATCTATCGGTAACTAAAAACTTCGAATTAAAATAATAAATTAGATAGGAATACCCCCTATATAACTAGTATATATCTAATATCACATATACATTTGTTTCTTTCATAGCGTAAACCACCCTTTATATTGAATCAGATTCTAGAATCTTTCGAAGAAAGATATACAGGGCCCGTCTGGGCGAACTTATAGACATTACCATATATGTACCATGACCCTCCAACCCATCCTTTTTTTCACAATTTCATTTCGTAATATTGTCTATCTCTCCTCCTACAACTCTAATCGTATATAGATACGTATTTGGATCTATTATGTTCCCCAATCAAGAACCGAGTAGATTATCTTGAACCACGCATTTCCTGAATTGGGATAATCTCAAAAAAAAAAGACTATTTCGAAAGCTAATCAATGATGACCCTCCATGGATTCCCCTATATAAGCCGCGGCTAAAGTTGCAAAAATAAGAGCTTGAATACCACTTGTAAATAATCCAAGAAACATAACAGGTATAGGAACAACTGAAGGTACTAAAGAAACAAGAACAACAACTACTAATTCATCAGCCAATATATTCCCGAAAAGTCGAAAACTAAGAGATAAGGGTTTTGTGAAATCTTCTAGGATGTTAATTGGTAAAAGTATTGGGGTTGGTTGAATGTATTTCCCGAAATAACCTAATCCTTTTTTGGTAAGACCCGCATAAAAATATGCCACTGACGTCGATAAAGCTAAAGCAACAGTAGTGTTTATATCATTCGTGGGGGCGGCTAACTCCCCATGAGGTAACTGTATGACTTTCCAAGGTAAAAGCGCACCTGACCAGTTAGAAACAAAAATAAATAGGAACATAGTTCCAATAAAGGGAACCCAGGGACCATATTCTTCTCCAATCTGAGTCTTGCTCAAGTCTCGAATAAATTCAAGAACATATTCGAAGAAATTCTGACCGTCGGTCGGAATGGTTTGTGGATTTCGAACAGCTATGATGATTGAACCTAATAAGATAGCAATTACGACCCAAGAAGTGATAAGCACTTGGGCATGAATTTGTAAACCTCCTATTTGCCAATATAAATGTTGGCCTACTTCTACACCTGATATATCATACAATCCTTTGAGCGTTTTAATGGAACATGGTATAACATTCATATTGTCCTCGGACAGAAATCGAACTTTAAAAAAAAAAGGAATTATTTTGATTCAACCATCTCTTTCTCAACTCATCTCTACTTTAAAATCATTAATCATTTAGGATATCAAGAAATCATATAACATAATATAAGAGAAATATCCCTATTTTCTCTTTTTTTTTTATCCAAAACAAGAATAGTAACCGATCCAATAAACCTATGAATATGAAGTCCCCAACTAATTAACTAATCTTTTTTTCTTAATCATAACATAATCATAATCAACAACTTCTTATATAGCTAGAATGACCATTACACATTGAGGATCAGACGTTGCATATAGACAAGATGACCCCTACGCATTGCGGATACTAATTTGTTAAGAATCAATCGGATTGAAGGTATAGCGTCATCGTTGGCCGGAATCGAAATATCCGCGAGATCCGGGTCACAATTTGTATCAATTAAACAAATCGTCGGAATCCCCAAAATGACACATTCTCGAAGGGCCGTATATTCTTCTTGCTGATCAACGATGATTACAATATCGGGCAACCCAGTCATATATTTGATCCCATCCAGATATATTTGCAAAGTGGATAATTTTCTCTTCAACATAGCAGCATCTCTTTTTGGGAGACCGTTGAGTTTCCCCATCTTTTGCTCTGCTCTTAAATCCTTAAACTTCTGCAGCCTCGTTTCCGTAGTGGACCAATTCGTTGACATACCACCAAGCCATTTTTTATTAACATAATGACATCGAGCCCTTTTTGCAGCTGATGCTACTGAATCCGCTGCTTTATTTTTGGTACCAACGATTAAGAAAGTGTTCCCCAAACTTGCTGCATTAAAAACTAAATAACAGGCTTCTGATAAAAAACGAGCAGTTCTAGTAAGATTTGTAATATGAATACCTTTACGCTTTGCAGAGATGTAAGGGCCCATTCTAGGATTCCATTTCTTAGTACCATGACCAAAATGAACTCCTGCTTCCATCATCTCTTCCAAATTGATGTTCCAATATCTTCTTTTCATTTTTCCCACTTGTTTTTTAACAAATAAAAAATTGTTCCGACGGAACCTTCTACCGGGATTGACCATTGATAAACAGCCCCAACCATTCATTATCAATAACTAGAAAGTAAAAAGAATGAATTTCCCCTCAGGAATTATGAAATCGCGTAAATGATTTTTCTGGTGTCTCATGGAAATTGTTTGGAACGCAAGAAAAAAAAAATTCTCTATGATGTAACAAAATATCTCTCATTTCCAACTCGAATAGATTTTGATCTTTGATTTCCAAATGAATGTTCTTGTCTTGCCTTGAACGGTACACTAATTTTTTGAATCCGGTACCGACAGGGATAATCCCCCCCAGAACAACATTCTCTTTCAGGCCCCTCAACCAATCAATACGGCTTCGTAGAGCAGCTTTTGCTAAAACTCTAGCAGTTTCTTGAAAACTTGCTTCGGATATGAAACTTTGAGTATTCAGAGATGCCTTCGTTATTCCCAATAAGATTGCCCTATAACAGATTGCTTCGTCCAAAGCACGCCCTGCTCGTTCCGCTCGCAACAATCCGATTAATTCTCCAGGTAGAAAAACATTAGATATTCCATCTTCTGAAACCAACACTTTTGATGTTACTTGACGTACAATAATCTCTATATGTCTATTATGGAGCTGCACCCCCTGGGATCGATAAACCTTTTGGATCTTATTAACCAAAGATATACGACTTTGGGCTATGGTTAGCTCAGCTCCAATCAAGAATCCCCAGGGTCTTCCAAGAATTTTTGGTATATGTTCGTTCCAACCTTCAACTCTCCTTTCAAGGTTCATCGATATTGAACCAATCGAACGCACTTCTAAGATTTGTTCCACTTTTGGAAGACCCTGTGTTATGTCACCAGATCGGGATTTTTCATATATAAATGTAACTAATGTATCTCCTCCATAAAGGATTTCTCCATAATGTCCATGAACCGTTGCTCCTGGAGTGGCCAAATAGGGCTTAGCTGATCTTATAACTAAAAAGTTAACATGAACAATTAAAATTTGACCAGATTTTTTTATGTATGATCCATATTTAAATAGACATATATTTTCACAAAGAAATTGTCCAAGGCTCATTATTGTGGATGTCTCTTCCCAATAATTGGGTTGGAGAAAGTACCAATGTAAATAGAATGGGGTCAAAATGATATCACTGCACAGATAGGGATTATAAATCCTTTTATTTTCATCTATGAAACAGTAATTAAGTACTTTAAGTACTTGAAAAGTCTGTTTCAAATTGTTAAATAGCAAATATTTATTTAACAAAATCTGATTATGAGTTATTAAATGAAAAGATGAATAAAAATTCACTATTTTAGGTACAATAGTACCTAAGGGACCAAACCAATCCGTAATTGGGTTTACGGGGTCCAACTCTTTTGTCACATTGTTATATTTCGAACCGTTGACGTTGAATGGACTAACTCGAGAACAATTGAATGATGACAAAATTATCAAAGACTGACATTCCTTATTTCGATTCAACAACGTACCAATAGTTCCTTGATGTTGGGTAAATGATGGAATCTCCCCAAAGGGATTGATATTGGTACGATCTAATCGATTATCGGGAATTAATTCCGAACCCCCCGTATCATACCTTTTTCCGGTATACGAAGTAGTAGACTTGACTAACTCAATTCTTATGAAATCTCGAATCAGATCATT